TTGCGTTATATCACCAGATCTTGATTTTTCATATATAAATGTAACTAATGTATCGCCTTCGTAAAGGATTTCCCCATAATGTCCATGAACAGTTGCTCCTGGAGTAGCCAAATAAGGCTTAGCTGATCGTATTACCACAGAGTCAACTTGAACAATTAGAACTTGACCCGATTTTAAATGCGGTCCTTTTTTGGCTATACATACATTTTCACAAAGAAACTGCCCAAGACTAACGATTGGAGATGTCTCTTCACAATAATTGTAATGGAGAAAATACCAATTCAAATGGAATGGATTCAAAATGATGTTACTGCATGAATAGGGATTATAAATTTGACCATTTTCATCCAGTAAATAATATTTAAGTATTTGAAAAATCTGTTTGAAATTGTCAAGTTGCAAATAGTTAGTTACCAAGATCTGATTATGGGTTATTAAATGGGAAAATAAATCAAAATTATAAATTGGAAAACCTGTTCCTAACGGGCCCAACGAATTCCTAATTGGAATTAGGGGGTTCTTTTTGATTGATTCTTTTATCACATTGGGAGATTTTACATCGTTGAATGGGCCTATTCGAAAACAATTGGATGATGACAAAATTATCAAAGATTGAGATTCCTTATTTCGATTCAACAACGTATGGATAGTTCCTTGATTTGGATTAAGGGATTCTTTAATCCTTGCCTTGGAATAGGAATAAATGGAATAAAATGGATTGACATTAGCGCGATCTGATCCATTCTCAGAGATCAATCCTGAACCCGACAGATCGTTCCTTTTTCCGGTATAAGAAATAGGTGACTTAGCTAAGTCGATTCTTAGAAAATATCTAAGCAAACCATTTGTCCTTATTTCAACAAAGGAAGCGCAGGCCTTTTCGATTTTTTTGTCTTGGTCCCAATTCAACACTAAAGAAGTCCGAACTAATTGAATACTTGTGTCCCAAATTTCAAGAATTGGGTCGTAATAAAGGATATAATTGACAACTCGAAGTTGTAGATTATCACTTTCCTGCAAGAGATCCGGCGGGAAAAGTCTTCCTAAATTTATACCATCCGTTTTTTTATATGGGACTACAGGTTGAACCAAAACAAAATACTTTTTTTCATACCTGGAAAGTTTCATTCGTTGGATATAGAGCCAATTTTTCAATTTTTTGTATTCTTTGGAATTTGGTTTTCCCCCTCCTGGCGGTATCAATCGGAATGCCTTATTTGTCTTTCCAGGAAAATGGATATCTCCAGAAAAGATTATCAGTTTCATTTTTTCTGCTTTTTTCTTCACTCGGACCAATCCGCCTACCCGACTTCTTCTATTGAAAGTGATTTGTGTATCTGCCCCAATAATACTATTGTGCCGTACCATTATGGAAGAAGATTCGGCCAAAATGTGGACTTCCACGGGAATAAAAAAAAATGGATTTACTTCCTTTTGGTATTTTGTCCAAAATACCTTGACTCCTCGATACTCAATCAACTCCTTTTCGTTGACGATTGAATTTAGTTCTCTAGTCTCATATTTAGTAAGTCCCGAGCTCTTTCTTATATATCGAGGATCATCGAAATAAGCAAGAATACTATTTCTACGGAGAATACCATTTCTGGGGATTTCCATTGAGATACCTGAAGAAGGTATTAGTTGGTTCTCGCCTTCTTGAATCGATTCGAGTGGGATGATGAATCTATTTCTTCGCCTCTTTGCCAATAAATCAGAATTACCGTCGAGAATGGCCGGATATCTGAGATTACAACGACCCGTACATGTCATTCGATTCAGTTCTGAATAATCAGGAATCCTATCTCCTTTTTGATTTTTACCAGAAAAATACGAACTAAAAAATTTGTGTCTCACTTGATTATTAGTTACTGAGGGGTTAGCAATATATCTTGGCTTGACAGAAAGAGAATAAGCGTTCATTTGATCTTGATCCTTGTGGATCGAACAAGGGCCTAGACTGTATCTCCAGGGCTCCCCTAATAATATCCATAAATGACTTGTTTTTGGTAAGAGATGAATATTACCATATGTAAATTCAGGTGCATGGTACACATCAGTATTCCAGTGCATTTCGCCTTCTGAGTCAGAATAAATATGTTTTCGAACCTTCTCTTTCAAATTCAAAGTGGATGTTCTCGCGCGAATCTCAGCAATCACTTGTTCTGATTCTACATATTGATCGTTTTGAACTAAAAGAAAACTTTTGGGCGGAATACACACATTGTGTATAATATCTTCACTCTCAATAGTTACATACAAGTCTCTAGAACATAGAAAAGCAGGATGTCCATGACGTGTACGTGTCGGATGAACCAAATCCTCGTTGAATTTTATTTTTCCATTAGAAGGGGCTCGCACATGTTCTGCAGTACCCCCTGTAAATACTCCGCCGGTATGAAAAGTTCTTAATGTTAATTGAGTGCCCGGTTCTCCAATAGATTGACCTGCAATAATACCTACGGCTTCTCCCAATTCGACCAGGTCGTCATGAGCTGGACTCCGGCCATAACATAATTGACAAATCCAAGATGTACTCCTACAAGTAAAGGGGGTTCGAATAGAGATTGGTTGTGCTCTAAAAGTTATGAATCTACTGACAAGTCCAACCCCAATATCTTGATTTCTAGTAGCAATACATCGCGAACCTATATATATATCATCTGCTAATACACGGCCAATTAATGTTTGGATAAAAATCCTGTCCGCCATCATTCCATTTCGAGGACTTACAGAAATACCTCGAACGGTGCCACAATCTGTTCGACGTACAACAATGTGTTGAACTACTTCAACAAGTCTGCGCGTGAGATATCCTGCATCTGATGTTCGGATAGCGGTATCCACAACCCCTTTACGGGCTCCGTAGCAAGAAATAATGTATTCTGTTAAAGACAGTCCTTCGCGTAAATTGCTTTGAATGGGTAAATCAATCATTTGCCCTTGGGGATCCGACATTAATCCTCTCATACCTACTAATTGATGTACCTGAGATGCATTTCCTCTGGCTCCCGAAAAAGACATTATATGGACTGGATTAAAAGGATCGGTCATCCGAAAATTAGGATTCATTTCTTGTCGCAAATATTCACTTGTGGCATACCATATTTCGATCGATTGACGTAATTTTTCTACCGCGTGTACATTCCCATAATGATGGTGTTTTTCCAAAATAAAACTTTGTTGTTCAGCGTCTTGAACTAGCCATCTTTTAGAAGGTATTGTTAAAAGATCATCAATTCCTAATGAAATGGATGCGGCGGTAGCTTGTCGGAAACCCAGAGTCTTTACTTGATCCAGGATATGTGATGTATATCCTATTCCATAGTGATCAATAAATCGACTAATAAGCCGTTTCATGGCAGTTCCGTCTATCACTTTATTGTGAAAGACCTGAGTGGGCCGTTCTGCCATCAGTACCTCCATATTGCGCTGAGTAGAATTTGACAATGGGCTTGAGTCAGTGATTGGAAAACTTCCTTTTCTAGATCTTGATTCACGTAGAAATTCTGCAATTATGGTCCTAGTTAACCCGGAGAGACTCGAATTCCCGTTGGTAGCATAGAATTACAACAGCCCTGCCAAAACCCCTGTATGGCTTCTTCTATTTCTCGATAAAGGGAAATATGACCAAGAGTGGTTCGAATATATATATAAAGAATTTCTTTTTTTATACTTCGTACTATTAGATAGTGTCCATAAATCTCATAATAGGTCCCCACAGATTCATAGTGAATTTCGATGGGAGCTTCTCTTGCAGCAATAACGCGTTGATCTAGTCGCCACCGCAGCCACAAAGGACTACCTAAATTGATTCGTTTTTGACGATAAGCTCCAATTGCATCATAGGGATTACAAAAAAAGGGTTCTTTTTTTTTTGTATACTTATAGTTATTATCTTCATTTTGATAGTTTCTACGATTACATGGATTATACCTATTTACACAAATACCCCGACGATTTCCACTCGTTAAGACATAGAGTCCACTAAGCATATCTTGAGTTGGTGCCGAAATCGGATCCCCAATAGTTGGAGACAAAAGATTCATATGAGAAAACATAAGTAAACGCGCCTCTGCTTGAGCCTCCAAAGATAAAGGCACATGAACAGCCATTTGATCCCCGTCAAAGTCTGCATTGAAGCCCTTACAAACTAATGGATGTAAACAAATAGCGCGCCCTTCCACTAAAACGGGGAGGAATGCCTGTATGCCTAATCTATGCAGAGTAGGCGCTCTATTCAGCAATACAGGATGGTCATTCAGAATTTCCTGAAGTATTTCCCATACAATCGGTTTTTTTTTACGAATTTGACTCTTAGCAACTCCTATGTTCGAAGCAAGATGTTTTCTAATTAGGTCACGAATTACAAATGCCTGGAAAAGTTCTATTGCTATTTCGCGAGGCAATCCACATCGATGTAATGAAAGTGAAGGGCCCACGACAATCACGGACCGCCCTGAATAATCGACCCGTTTACCAAGCAGAGTCTCGCGAACTCTTCCTTCTTTGCCTTCAATTACATCTGAAAGCGACTTGTAAACTCTATTATGATCATCCCTCATTGGTTGTCCGCAGATTCCATTATCAAGAAGTGCATCCACGGCTTCTTGTAGCAATTTTTCCTGAGATATTATTAATTCTTCTGGCGTAGCTATACTTGTTGTTAATAGATCTGTAAGAGTATTATTCCGATAGATAATTCTTCTATAGATTTCATTAATATCCGAGGTCACTAGTTTATCCTCATCTATATGATAGATTGGTCTCAACTCAGGAGGAAGAACTGGTAATAGACACAAAACCATCCATTTTGGTTCTATATTTGTTCGAATAAAATGCTTAGCCAATTCCATGCGTCTAAGCAAAAAATCTTTTCTTCTTCCAACTTTTCGATCTTCCCATTCATTCCCTGTGGGTTCCTCTTCCTCCAATTCTTTCCATTCTACCAATGAATAGTCTATAATAATTCGTAAATCTAGATTGGCTAATTGTTGTCTGAT